AACAATGAATAAAATAATGGGAACAATCAATATTCGCGAAGCACGCATTGTTGTATTAGATCTAAGGGTTCTTTCTTGACCTAACTACCTAACTAGAAGTTATAATATGGAAAGACAAAATGTGGAACCTATAAAGGAAAAGATAATAGGAATTTTTTAGAATCTAATTGAACCAAAATACAGATTTTATTTTTTCGAGTGATCTGATCGTGCGATATCTTTTTTTTTTTCTCATTCGAGATACTATGTGAATGAACCTACTATTGAATCTAATGAGTTAAAATTAAAGTAAAAAGTAAAAGAAAAGATTTTATTGTTATAAGGGCACTCTTCGTTCCAAAATATAAAATGTATTCGATACAATTAAAAAAGAAATGATCAAAATAGAAATGATTTTCTAATTTTGTTTCATAGTGACGCAAAGAAAGTTTCATTTTTGAACGAAGTTACACGGCACAGTTCTTATTTTATTATTAGTTTACTCAAGAGTTGCTCAATGAATCTGTTGATTCGGAATCACGGTATGGGTAGATGCCACAGATAATGAATCGATTTCTTTTTATACCTCTGTCACTCTATCTTTGTTAGTGCCGCCTATAATAATTGATTGATGAATCAAAAACTTTCAATTTAACTTATTCTTTCAATTGGTATTTTTGTTTATCCTCGTATCTCGCAAAAATGGAAACTTAGGTAAGTGCTTTATAAACATATGTATAATAAAGAACATATTTCATTTAGCTCCTTCATGCCTACTATAACTAGTTATTTCGGTTTTCTACTAGCGGCTTCAACTATAACCTCAGTCCTATTTATTGGTCTAAGCAAGATACGACTTATTTGAAATTAATCGAATAAACAATTCATAAAGAGAAACCTTTCCGTGAGATTCCATGTATTCTATGAGTTCCTTACCGTGTCAATTGCCAATTCTTGGTCATTGCGATTCATGGGCAATTCGGATTAAGATTTAGGGATAGATATTACCTCTCTTTTCCCCTTTTCAAACAAATTGAAATGAAATGATTGAAGTTTTTCTATTTGGAATCGTCTTAGGTCTAATTCCTATTACTTTGGCTGGATTATTCGTAACTGCATATTTACAATACAGACGTGGTGATCAGTTGGACCTTTGATTAATTAACATCTCTTTTTTTGATTGACCTCCTCTTTTCTTTATTCTTTAATCCACAGGAGGTCAAATTCAGATTGCTGTTCAAGTTAGTGAAGTTAGTTCAGTGTAATTCCAACTAACAAAAACGGAATCACGCTCTGTAGGATTTGAACCTACGACATTGGGTTTTGGAGACCCACGTTCTACCAAACTGAACTAAGAGCGTTTTCTTATCACAATAGATAAGACTATAAAGAAAAGGATTCTTTTTGTAACTCAACTCCAACACATCTTGTATGCATATACTATTATAGTATCATAAAATGAAAAATTATGTATATCCAATTTTAATTGATCTCAATTGATTCTTCGTTACTGCTCAGAGGAGAAGTAATAGGTAGGGATGACAGGATTTGAACCCGTGACATTTTGTACCCAAAACAAACGCGCTACCAAGCTGCGCTACATCCCTTTCAATTGGTCTACAGTGTCATTGTAGAGAATACCTGTCTTGTTTTCCACATCCTTATTTCCTCCATTGATATACACAATTTTTCTTCCCATTTCTTCTTTTTTTTTTTATCATATTATTATATATTAACATATAATAATAAAAGACTTATATACATATAAAATATGAAACCCACCCTAAAAATGAAATAAAAAATAAATGAATATTTTTGGGGAATGCTCAGGAGTAAAGAAACTTCTTTTTATGTTTTAAGAAAAAGAAAATCTTATCTAGCGAATCTTCAATTTGAATCGGGAATTCTGTGTACAAATACAAGTGGTCCATATGCATCTGATCATATATGTATTACCATTATGTATTACAATAAATAAGGAGGATTTTAAATGCGAGATCTAAAAACATATCTTTCCACGGCACCGGTACTAAGTACTATATGGTTCGGGTCCTTAGCAGGTCTATTGATAGAGATTAATCGTTTATTCCCGGATGCGTTGACATTCCCTTTTTTTAATTAACATGAGAAGGGGTGAAGAATATTAGAGATACAATCAAATATCTGTGACTAATTCCTTTCCCCCTCCTCTTTTTTTCTCTTTTTTAGAATTTTATAAGGGACGAGTAAGAGAAAGAATAAAAGTGGATTTAACCTCAGCGAAACTCGGGTTCAGACTCGAATCAAATTAAGAATAGAGGGAAAACGTAAATGTAAATGTTGGTCTAGTGCAAGAGTATCATACAAGATCCTTAAATTAAATACTGTACTGCGATTAGAAATATAGTTATAGTTAGAAATCATTGTATTACTTATTATTTACTATTACTCTATTGATATTGATTACAACGAAATCCTTCATATCATAATTGGATTTTGAGTTAGCAACTTCTATTTTTTTTCCTTACTTTCTTCGGATCGAAAATAGAAGACTTGAATGAATAAAAAAAAACAAAGGAGGTTCATGGCCAAGAGTAAAGATGCCCGAATAAGGGTTCTTTTGGAATGTACTAGTTGTGTACGAGGCGGTGTTAATAAGGAATCAACAGGCATTTCCAGATATATTACTGAAAAAAATCGACACAATACGCCCGGTCGATTGGAATTGCAAAAATTCTGTCCCTATTGTTATAAACATACGATTCATGGGGAGATAAAAAAATAGATCGAACCGAGGTGTCACCCTTCCAAGGAACAGTAAAAATAATATAGTAAAATAATATAGTATATAATATTATATAATATATATAACATATATTTAAATAGAAATAAACCAAATCCTATTTCTGAATTCTAATTCATTTTTGATCCGAACGAAATAGGATTTTCGGGATAAGGAATAAACAAACCATGGATAAATCCAAGCGACCTTTTCTTAAATCCAAGCGATCTTTTCGTAGGCGTTTGCCCCCGATCCAATCGGGGGATCGAATTGATTATAGAAACATGAGTTTAATTAGTCGATTTATTAGTGAACAAGGAAAAATATTATCTAGACGAGTGAATAGATTGACTTTGAAACAACAACGATTAATTACTATTGCTATAAAACAAGCTCGTATTTTATCTTCGTTACCTTTTCTTAATAATGAGAAACAATTTGAAAGAACCGAGTCGACCGCTAGAACTACTGGTCTTAGAACCAGAAATAAATAGGCTTACTCTTCAATTGAATCGAAATTCCAATTCGAACTCAAACGCAGATTTGATGTTTTGTTCGAAAAATCTAAGAATCGAGATTTGATTGTTGTGTTGTAAGAAACAAAAATAATCGGGGAAGAAGAAGAAATCCTTTTTTTTTTTTATTGAACATATTCCTTCATTTTGACGACTTTATCATATTTTATCATACTAATTTAGAATCTACCTTCCCGGAGTTCATTCTCCGGGGAACTCCATTTATTTAAATCATTAAATCATTCCGGTGAATTCTTTACAATCTCTTTATTTTATGATCTCATTGGAAATCATATAAAGACAATTCCTATTGGATATAGCTATTTGTGCAAGTATTTTACGATTAAGAAGTAACTGCCTCTTGTACAGATCGTGTATAAATCTACTATAACTATAGGATGCCCCATTCTCGTGAATTACTGCATTTATCCGAGTGATCCACAAACGACGAAAATCTCTCTTTTGCCGATCTCTATCCCGATGAGTCGAAACCAAAGCTCTGATTTTCTGTTGAGTAATAGTTCGAGTAAGTCTTGAATGGGCTCCTCGAAAGCTTGATGTAAATAAACGAATTTTTGTTCTACGTCTACGAGCTATATATCCTCGTCTAGTTCTGGTCATTGAATAAATGAAACTTTGATGAATAACTAATTGATTTCCTTTCTTTCAGTTATCCTTGTACCCTTTCCTGGTCTATTAATAACAAAGCGGATTCTTCCAATGTATAAAATAAAAATTCCAATGGCTTTTGCTACTATAACCTTCCCGACCACGATTTTTTTTTCTTTTTTCTATGCATTTCACCTCGAAATAAGAAATAGTATTGATACTAGGTATCAAAAACATAGTAAATTAACTAAAAAAGTAGTCAATTTAAAATTAAATGGATAAAGAAATAGTGGGTTCCATCGTTTCTATGGTTACTTCTTAAACGGTGAGGTCCTTTCTATACACCGGAGCTCCTTCCTTCATTTAATAAATCTTATTGGTAACTTGTACAGTTCACACTCTTTGGCTCTACCCATGAATTATCCAGTAATAGGTCTTTCACAATGAGATCTACCTATACAGTAACGGTATTTAATTATGAAGGTTAGCTAAGTAGCTGACCCTGTTAGTCCGTTCTTGCAAGAGTGGGAGCCCAATCTTTCTGCTGATTTTCCCCGCTTAATGGATAACCCTTTTGCCAATGGGGAATTGCTTATTATCTTAAATTTAGGTGATTGTATTTGCACCGACGGAAACCATAAATTTCATACACAATACACAATAGGGGAATATGATAGATCTTTTTTTTTTTAGTTTAGATAGTGAATGGAGTTCTTCCATTCTATTCACTGGTACTGATCATTGATACTGGAAAAGTTGTTTTTCGTCCCAGTCCATGATCTGAACGAGTCGCACATACACCCTAGTACATGTTCCTCGGCGCTGAGGACACCCCCGAAGAGCGGGGGATTTCGTGACATTTCTGATTGGCTGTCTTGTGTTTCTAATAAGTTGTTTAATAGTTGGCATGCTGAATCATATACATAATGTACTGGTTTAGATCGATCCTAACCGGATGATTATGAATTACCCCCATTTTATTTAATTTAATGAAAATGAAACCCGGTAAGAAGATCTCAAATCACGGATTTGCACGAAATCCTTTCTTTTTTCATTGAACCGCTACAAGATCAACAATTCCATGAGTTTGGGCTTCTGTTGCTGACATAAAAACATCCCTTTCCAGGTCTTCGGATACAACCCATAAGGGTTTGCCCGTTCTTTGTACATAAACCTTTGTGATGATTTCGCGCAGTTTCAGTAGTTCTTCCGCTTCCATGACAAATTCTCCGGCTTGTGCCTCATAAAAAGCGGCAGCCGGTTGATGGATCATTACCCTGATGATATAACATAATAAATGATTTCTCTATCTCGTATGATGAGTCGAAGAGAAGAGATAAAGAATAACAAGAAAAAAAGATAGAATTGAACAACCGTACAGGCATCTTTTGCGAATTGCATACGGCTCTACAATGGAATTGACTTTTACCTGCCATCGAAAAATGTAGGATCTGTCAGATCCAGATCGGTAAATGATCCAATTACCACCCTTCCTTTCGGAGAAGTTAAAAAATACTATGATGGCTCCGTTACGTTATATATTTATTTCCTCTATGATTCAGCAATCCCAAAGTTTCTTTTTGATCTGATCAAATAAAATAAGAACCAAATAAGATTATTTTTTATTTTCGTATCCTTTCATAACATAAAGATTGTTAAGAGCCTTCTGGTGTGAAAACAAAAAGTTTGTGACGCTGAAACGGACCCCCGATAGATAAGATAAAATCGGAAATACCCTTTATCTCATACTTCTCTTTCGATACATAATCTAATGTTTTGAAAAAAAAACAATAAAGAATTTTCTCATATCGAATTCGAAGTGCCATGCTATTATTACTTAATATTCATATTTCATATGGCGAAGGCATAGTCTGCTTTTTTCTATCAAATAAAAAACTCATTGGCGCCAAGCGTGAGGGAATGCTAGACGTTTGGTAATTGTTCCTCCGACCAGGATAAAAGATCCCATTGAAGCGGCTAATCCCAGGCATATTGTATGTACCTCTGGTGGCACAAATTGCATAGTATCATAAATAGCTATTCCGGGTAGTACCCATCCGCCAGGAGAATTTATAAAAAAATACAGATCTTTGTTTTCATCCTCTATACTGAGATATATCATAAGACCAATAAGTTGATTCGAGATCTCGCTCTCAACCTCTTGGCCTAAAAAAAGTAATCTTTCTCGATAAAGTCGGTTGATTAGGATAAAATTGTATCCCTCAGGAACCGTACATGCACCTTTTGATGCATACGGTTCTAAAAAAAATCGCGAAAAAGAATCAATGTGTAGATTCCAGCCCTCTTTTTTTTCATAGCAAGCTCTTTCTAAAACGAGGGGGCTTTTTCTTCGATTTTTCAAGAAAGATGAGTTTTGACCCTTCCATATAATATATATAAATATATATAAAATAAAAAAAAAAAGAATTCATTAAACTTATCGAACTAACTTATCATTGATGTATTGTCTCATCGAGATCCGATCCAAATCACGATGTCATTTTCTTGTTTCTAAATGGGCCTTCTTAATTTTTTTAGGTTTATGCTCTACTCCGGGTAAAGATCCGATCGACTTCGATTTGCACATATAGGACAAATGCCCCCAATACCACTTCTTTTTACTACAACTTCCTTTTTTTATTTATTTCATGTCTTCACCAAATATTCGACGTATTCATCCTATTACTCGATTGATTAACAGTTTGAGATCACTCCTATTTCTATTTATAAATAAAATCATTTATGATACAATATAGTAATCATATATTACCAATTGGGTTTTTTATAAACGGAGCCTGTATACTTCATTTTATTGATCCAACTAAGCCAACCATAAATTATTTGATAATATTAATCTGGATCCCCCCAAAAATAAAATGGATCTAATTGAACTTCACGCTCCAAATTGTTGATGATTCAATCAATCTTTCTTGGGCGAAACAGAGGATATCTCGATCGAGGGAGAGAACGGGAAAATACCATATGACCCAATATATCTGACAAGCCGCACTATACGTCAATCCAAGATATATCGTCCTCTCCAGGATTTCGAAAAGGCACTTTTGGAACACCAATAGGCATAAAAAAACAGAAAAAAGAATTTAGTACTTTATTTCACTTTGGTATGGAAACGTAACAATGAGTTTATTGTCTTCATAATATTGGCCTTCATCATATTTTATCCTTAGATTGGATAAGTTCATAAAAGAAGACAGAATGAATAAAGGAAAATTTTTACGAATAGGGCCTTCGAATGATGAACAAGTATGGGTGCATTCACTCATAGAAAATGGGATCAACCCCCATTGCGTATTGGTACTTATTGGGTATAGAATAGATCTGTTTATCTTTGTTCCTACGAACAGAATTGTTCCATTAGTACCAACAGAATAGAACAAATACAAATATTAACATTAACCCTTGCTTCGAGATAATCCACTGAAAAGAGAATATCAATAGCATAGTTTTTTCTAATGCAATAAAGTTACATAGTGTCTATTTTTCTTTGATAAAGAGGTATTTCCATGGGTTTGCCTTGGTATCGTGTTCATACTGTCGTATTGAATGATCCCGGTCGATTGATTTCTGTCCATATAATGCATACAGCTCTGGTTGCTGGTTGGGCCGGTTCGATGG